GTGTCCTGGGACTTCATAGAAGAAGGTCCTGAAATACTAAACTACGCTGGATTGACTCTGTAAGCTGGAACCACACCACCAAAGCAGGAGCGCTAGAAGAGGTCTTTGCTTTCCCGTGAAAGATTTCGATCAGCGGATGAAGGCGAGAAAAAGGATAAGTTCTTTCAAACTCAAACCTAGTATGTCTTCAAGTATATAAGAAAAGGAGTTTATTTGGCATAGGTTGTATATAAAGGACTCCTATATTCCGACCTGAGATCCTGTGTTGACATGTTGAGGGACAGGCCATCCTTAACTCTATTGTCAAAGGACTCACCCGATACCATTTTCCCATAACATCTTGACTAGGAGAACCCACTTCTTTGGAGCATCATGAGTAGGTCTGGTTCTCTTCAAATAGGCAGGGCCTCAGTCCGTCATTCCAGGACGTAGGTCAGAACACGAAGGAAGTCTTATTTCATTTTACTTACGAAATCTTGGCTAGCCCCCAGACACGGGTGCAGCGCACAACATAAGTTTAGGGTCTTACCCCTTTCTGACGTTGGTGAAAGAAAGGTATCTGGCAAGGCACTTCTGCCACCGGACTGAGTCTGTACACCAAGGGAATTAAACCAATTCCTGCCGTCCATTCTCTGATCGAGTAAAAGTCAAGGGTCTTCTGCCTTCGAGCCTACGCTTGCTTTAACTTTGATTTCTCTTGCTTGCTCCCTCTGCTCAGCATTCCGCTGAATTTCTTGCTTTATTTTATTTGATTTCTTAATCGAGATTCCGTTAGTGGTACTAGGGCGTGAGGATATATTTAGGAAGAAGATACTTATGGGCACGTGGGGGCAGTTCTATAAGGACGTTCGAAAGAATGAAAGAGGAAGACCTTCGCCTCCGATGCAATCTTTCTTCTTTGATATGGTCAGCTCTTGCCGGTTACGAAAAGACTGGACTCAGTTTGTGATCCAAGGGAGCGGATGAAATCAGTATCTTTAGCGCATTCTTGTCTTTCGCCCATAACACCCAACAAGACCGGAGTCGTTCAAAGAGAACGATAATAAGAACAAAACCTTCGCTCAACAGATTGTTCTGCGTCCGAACTGGCTTGCTTTAGAGAGTTCCATAGCCCATGTTGGGAAAGCACGAAAGAAAGTCCAGTAGTCGAGCTTACTGGGATCATTCAACCTATGTTGACTAGACCACCCTGTTGTCTTACGCAGCAGAGGTAGCATAAAAAGCAACTCTTTCTTTAGCACCTCCAGTCATGCTGACCGAAGAACCTTTACTTCAATCGATTAACCAGGGCTCTCTTCAAGGGCTTTAGGTTGTCCTTCCCTTCCATTGAGTCAGTATCGATGGTATGCTTTCGGATAGAGAAAATGCGTTCTTTGGGATAAAGAAATACGAGAATGCGCTGGTATTGAATTAAAAGGGCTAGAAATGCCTACTCCAAGTTGAAGGAGGGTGGCTGGTGCGACGAATCCGCGACACGCCATAATACATGAAATCTACTTTGGAGAGAGATCCACTCTATCCAAATGATTTCGTGCAATAAAACGCTTAGCGAACTCGCAACATCCAGAGTGCGAGATGAGGGATTTTATTCTTTCGAGATAACCGCCATCGCCTCTTCCATTAGAAGTCAGTAGGCTGATGCTACTTTTGAATCAGCGATAACTATATAATAGCCAAAAATAGCATATTCTTAAGTCCAAAGGATAAATTCAAAGAAAGATTCATCATTTTTCAACCTTTGAACTATAATTTGAACTATAATAAGACGTGATAGGGCAGAAAAGACGAGTTCGTCTTTGAGCTCAGGTACGAGCACACACTTGAAAGGAATGGGAATAGAGAGCACCTGAAAGAAATCATCAGAGGGGTAATCTAAAGGAAGTACCACCTGCCTTTAAAGAAGGCTAAGGCTGGTTGACCGCCTCTTTCATTTCCCTCTATATGAAGCATCTAAACGTGCTTTTAAGCGCCTAGCCTACAGAGGTATTGTATACAAACGTTTTATCCTTTCAACGATTAGCACGACCTAGCTTAGTCCATAAGAAACCTAATCCAGTAAATCATATCCCTTCTTTAGGGATGCCCTTTACTATACAATGGCCTCACGCCTCGAGCGAGTAGGAACCCTTCCTTACTAAGAACGGAACTCACTCCGAATTCTCATCTGTTTAATCTCACTTCCAGTTGAGCGGGAAGAGGGCATAAAGCGCCTAACTAAGCCTAAGCTAAGGGGTTGGTTGACTTATTGGCGAACTTCAATAGTAGTGGTCATCGTACCTCGCTACCCTGCCTACACCTGGGTTCCAAACCTTTGATTTCACTTTGATTTCACACTGAAAGAGTGCGCTTAGCTTTTGTTTGACTTTTTGTCCCGTGGTTCCAACTATCTTCCAGAAAGCCAAGAGCCCCTCTTGGCTTACCGAGCTCGATCGATATCACTCACTGGCCTTGGCTACTTCGTCTTAGCCTCGGCGGATCCTGTTTCCAGAGCGGATGCTCCTGTCTTTTCTGCTCCATTTTTTGGAAAAAGATGAACCGTATCATCCAACTTTTCAAAGAAGTGCAGGAGGCTTGCTTCTTCTTTCTCAACTTGAAAGCTCTTGCTCCATCTGCCGCCTCGTAAAAGGAGTCGCCCCCCGAATATCCGGATACAGATGTTGATCCGTGCGATTCGTCAGATTTGGGGACAAAAATTAAACTCTCAGTCTCCTGCCTTAGTCTGTAAAAGGATAATGCAGAAGCAGGTTCTCTTATGGTATGGAAAAGAGATCGAGTTCTCTCAGAAAGAAAATGGCTGGAAGGGAAAGAGATTTTAGAGCCGGTATCCATGGCCGGAGGGATGAGACCTTCCTTGTTTGGCTGACTGACTGATTGAAGGCAAGACACTGAATAAAGGAAACACTTTTTTGTCTTTTTTAGGGCTAGTCGTCGTGTTCTTTGATCGGGTGGGCTTGAACCACCCTTGTCTTGAGGAACTACACTGAGCCGGAAGAGAGGAATGACTTTCTATCACAGTCGCAGCTGAATCTTACGTCCGCTCCCCCTATTACCTAACCCCATACCATATCCTAACCCTGCTTATCATTTAGCACTCAAACCCCGAAAGGAGAGGGCTAAACAGCACTTGAGTCTTGTTCGCACCCCATACTAGAGCTAGAGATAGGGGCCTTCGCTTCAGGCTCCAACATCCTTGATTGAAAGGTCAGACTCCCCCTTTAGGCCGAGGGGAGGAGAGGTTTAAGTAGGAAAGGAGTACTTTTTTCAGTAAAGTATTTACAGCAAAGCACAGACCAGTGCAACTGTGCAAAAGCTAGGATCATTGGACTAAAGTGGACTTGATTGTGTCTGATCCAAATGGACAAGTAAGAAGATCTATGTGGCATGTCAAGAGCAACTTATATGCTGATCAGATCACAGCAGAAGTACAGTCAAGCAAGGGAAGCAAGCATCTGCATTACAAGAGACAACTTCAAGTGAAGCTTGCAACTCGAAGATGAACAAGGCCCAAGGACAGCTTGGTTTATACTTAGGATTTTGAGTCATCTGTCCTAGGAGCTTGCTTGTAACAGCAGGTGCTGTATGCTTCTTAGTATGTCTATATGCTGAGGTCAAAACTAAGGTTTTGACTCTTGGTCTTTTCTTTTAGGGCTGCTTTCACATGATGCAATATCTAGGCTTCCTAGACCTACTCTCTCGCCCAAGCCTCATAGCATTCATATTCCAAGCACTAAGTATTCCCTGCCTGCTCAGATGCGTCAATCCGCCTATCGGTACCCTTTTCCTCGTATAGAGAGCTCTAGTAATTCTTGGTAGGAGGGAATTTCTACTGTAGAAAAGGTTCATTGCTATTTTCTCTCCCGCTACGCTAGCACTTAAGAGACTATCTTAGCCCAGAGTGAGAGATCACAATAAGGAGTACTCAAAGTAGGCTGGGAGAGGGAATTCTATTTTGAATCGCTGTAAATTCCTTTCTATTTTTATTTGTCTTTGCTTGTTATAACCCTAGAAAGAGGAGCTACATCCCACATCCAAAGAGAAGGAAGCTCATTGGTTTAAGAACTCCTCTGCTCCTCGCTAACAACCCTATTCGCTTAGCTACTTGTCTCAGGTATTCCCACAAGAGCTCCTAAAACAACAGCGGATATATCATCGGTTCTTGTTATCGGTTGCCGCTGCAAAGCTTCCTACTACTAGGATAGGGATTCTAACAACAAACTAAATAGCTTAGTAGGATAGGAATCCGCTTCGAAGGCTGTCTGTCACAAGAGACCGAGCCACTCTTTGTTTAAACTCCTCAGCTCTTTGCTGCACTCCACTTTATGAACAACCCTTGGGGAAGCCCTTTCAGTGAGGTAAGGAAGAAGATGGGCAAGCGATTCTCCTCCAATTGCATTGATCAGTTGGATGAGAGTGAGATAAGCAAGGAAGCCGTAGAAGATTCCTCCATACTCGACTTGTGCTGCCCGGGGGAGGAGGTGGAAGACGGACCCTCCGGAGACGGATCCTGGACAACTAGCATCTGACCAATTTTACCCATGTCTTTCCCTCTATTCTCTTGAAGACCGGAAAGAGAGGAAGGTCTTTCGGTTGAACCCCCACAAGAGATATGAGAGTCACCTACACCTTTCTCAACAACTTCCATTGACTGATCACCAACAACCATCTCCTGCATAGGCTCTTGAACCAAATCAGCCCTATTATCAACCCTGAGACTCTAACTATAAGTCGCAACAGCCTTGTTTTTTCCTTTCTTTTGCACTCTGATCCATTCCCCATCAGAATTTGGCCTGGTATCCTACCCTAAAGGAGCTGGAATTTCCTTCTTGCTAAGTTTCGGGCACGTAGTCGACGAGTGCCAAAAAACCTTACAAGAGTTGCACAAAGACAGAAGCCAGTCATACTCCACACAAATCCTGGCATAGCTGACATAATGGGCTTCACAAGTGAAAGAGGACTCGCCCGATACTTAAAAAAAATATTGAAATATTGAAAAAAAAAGTGGGGGTGGGTTTCCAGTTCATCTCCCCTTTTGAAACTTCCCCGCTAAAGAACTTCGTTTCTTTTACGGATTTTCCTTCTCCAAGCGGGCCTCTATCTCAGTTCAATCCTTTGACGATTTCCGATCCAAACTGATCTATCACGAACAGAGATTGCAAGAGCTTCATCAGTCTTCTACTGACACTCAAAGAGCTTTCATTGCTTCGCAAGACTCTCGTTCAACTGGCAGAGGAAAAGGACGTGGTAGAGGTCGTCTACGCTCACCCTCTGATCGTACCAAGGATCGCTCTCCTCACAGTCGTTATTCTGATGGGCCTTGTAATAATAAAAGACCCTCTCAATCTGGTGCGTTGTCCAGAATCTTCCTTTCAAAAAAAGGATAGAAGTGAAAGGGATGTCACCCTAGCGGAAACCGACGAAAAGTCTTCAGATAGAGGGTTTCAGAAAATCTTAGTAGTATGGGCGCTGCTCCGGATTTCAAAGGTCAAAAGAGCTACTCCGTTCCTACCCCGTATGTGAAAAATGGAATTCACACAGTGGATTTCAATTAGAAAGTGAAAAATACGGTGTGTATGAGTGCAATGCCTTTTCGGCAAATTTCAATGAAGGAGACCTAATGTTATTTGATTAGATCCAGAGCTCCTTTCCTATGGGCGGAAAAGAGACAGCCCTAAATCCATATCCGTGCTGGACAAGGCTTTCATTCTCTTGCATTTTTACTCAGAAAGAGATATGGTGAAGGTGTGGTTAGTGCGCCGGCCGGCTAAGAAGAAAAGAAAGCAAGCCTATGGCTTAGTGAAAGGATTAGTACCAATGAAAATCAACTATATATCAGAAAACAAAAGAAAGAAAAAAGAATAGAAGGAGCGGAGCCACTCGCTGACAAATCAAGCCCTTGATCCTAACCCCCTTTACTTAAGGTATATTGTGCGTCAAGCCTTCCAGCAAGCAAGCCAGCATTTAAGCTGTTCCTTTTGTTGGCATTCGTTTCAGGCGGGCAGGTATATCTGAGTGTTCGCACTGGAAGCCTTCTTTCAAGCAAGCGAGTGACGGTAAAGCGTCATGTTTGGCAGGCAGGCAGGGAAAGTCCAATCTAATAAGAGGGCTTTGCTCACTCCCAAGTATTATGCTTTTCTCACGCCTAAAAAAAAGAAAAGTATGACGCATAAGCAGCTAAGGCAAGGGCAAGATCAGAGTACTATCAATAGCGTACTACGTGAGCGGGGAGTCAACTCTGAATTTTGTTTACGACTAAGATCGCTTGTTGAAGTGCTGTGAGGCGGTAGTGATCTCGAATATGATTGACAGTATGGAAAGCCGCCGCCAATGATAGGCAGTAAGGCACTTCAAGCACAGAAAGCACTTCAACAAGCACATTGGGCAAATTCACGACTGGACTGTACTTCCTTTTCGGGCGCTTTCGCCCACCGTGACTATGGTCGGATTTGGTTCAGCAGAAAGACGAAGAAGGAGGAGGCTTCTCTCTGACAAAAGGGTGAGTGCTCACATGGTCAGGATGCCAGCGAAGAAAGAGCAATAGGGTGTCGGGTAGAAGAGATCGACCGAAGAAAGATGTTCTTATTAATTAATAACTACAGTTAGACAGCATAAGTCTGTGTTTCGTTCTGACTTCGCATTGAGAAGATTCCCCCTTCTCACAATTGGAATTGCATAAAAGAAACGTGGTTTATCTGGTGAGATCGACCATGGATGGACGGATTGCAGGGAACCTTTGGGGGCAAACTACAAAGAGTTCTGTTACCCGGTTCCGCTCTTCTAATAGAATCTGTTCTTTCGAGGCGATCGCTCTCATAAAGCTCCGTTGAGGCGGCGACCAATATGAGTCTCGACGATTGTGGACTACAGGTGAGGGCTAACGTCATGTCGTAGTCACTTACAGTTAGGGGAGCTAGCTTGTTGCCTTCCCCATAAAAAGGTGTCATAGACAAGTTTTTCAAAGAGGCAGGGTCAATACCGAAAGGCGAAAGAAGCCAGTAGTACCTGCTTGAGTTGCCCCTGTAGGCATACCAGAGAGACACAACCAGAGGGAGCGACTAGAAAAGCCTAATTAGGTTGTTAGTCTCGACTCACAGCAAGCAGCTTCCCCAACCTTCAAACCGAAAGAAGAGTTCTCCGCCCGGCTAACAGACAGGTGTAAGGTCATTGCAGCTAGTACAGGTGTCCTCGGTGAGGTTAGGTTATAGTTGTAAGCTAATATATATCGACTACCTTCGAGCTTAATACCGGCGTAGAACGTCTTCTATGGTTTGCAGGTGTCGATCACACTATCCATCGTTCCTTGGTGTCGATTCGGAGATCGCCCCCGCCTTAGACGGAGTCTTTCTTTCTCGACGAATAAGTTCTCGTAGTGGCTCCGTTCCTTCCATGCCTTATTTCATAGGAACCTACAAGAGCGGAGCATAGTGGACGTGCCAGTGCCTGCTGTTGTTGGCAAGCAAGGAGTGTTGGGGGTCAGACCGACCCAACAATGACTGGTATGGCATTGGGCGATGGTAGCTCGCGTCAGTGGTAGGGCTTAATAGCGCCCCACGCTCGATTCTCGAGATTCATGGGCCGTCTCGCGAAGATCTTCGATCCGAACCTTCGCATCTACTCTCTCTTAGAGGATGAACCACGCCTTCGCTATCGCCCCTCGCTACTGCTCAACCTCGCTATCGCATTGATTCTTGCCGGCCCTTCCACTGAAGTTTCATGTAGTCCCGTCACCATCCATGATCGGTCAGATCAGTTCCATAATTGAGCTTGCCCGGACCGGGCTTTCAGTGTTTGGTCGGGCCGGCCGTAATGAATGATCGTTGTTCGGGAACAAAACAAAAAGACTTAAGGGTTTCGCTATCGCTCTTCGCCTAAAGCCGTAACTTCGCTCTGTTAAGACCTTCGCTATCGCAAGAATATAGCGATCGAAGAGCCATCGCTCAGCTGCTTCGCGTATTACGAAAGCCGTATTGCCCGAAGGAGGCATGCTGCAAGAGCGTAGGTGAGTGGTAAGCGTAGGAGGCGTGCCCGAAGGGCAGCGGCAGCAGTGTGGTTCCAGGTGCCGTCGCTAGATTGAGATCCGCAGGGTGGCGCGGACTTCGACTGTACTGTAGGGGTGGTAGGCTTAGTAGGGCTCGAACCTACAATATCACCGTTATGAGCGGTACGTTTCAACCAATTAAACTATAAGCCCCTACGGATCTCTACATGCAATTCGCTCACTTCGGGAAGAGCGGACGGAAAGAGGAGGCCTTTGCTCCATCAGCTTCTTCCTCTTCCCAGGAATGAACAATTGGATAAACAAGAAAAAATTGTGTTTTTTTTTTAGAAACTCTTTTTATAGATAGATATTCTATGATATATCTATAGAATAGAATATTTGAAGCAAGCGGCCTTTTCGCGACTCAAACTGCCGGTACGCTTTCCGGCTCGCAACGACTCAAACGGGCGGGGGCTCTCTATTTGCTTGCAATGCCGGCTGTTCGCCTTTAGTTAGAAGTAGAAGTAGAGGGTTCCAAACCCCCCACACTGAAGAAATAGTAAAAAAAAAGTATGGATGAAGTAACAAAAAGTACAGTACATAAGGAGTGAGAAAGAAAAACTTGGTTACGGGAACCGAAGGTTAGGCCGACTACTATAGTTTAGCTACACCTCAAAAAGTCTATTCCTACCCCCTTTTTTTTCCCCTTTCTATCAATGTTGCCAATTCCCAGAGAATGTACCCTCGTGCATACAGTTGACCAACGACTTTCTTCCTCCGACTTCTTTAGCCACTTCCGGCTTCCCCACTTCCGCATCTGTCGTATTCGGGAGAGCTTGCTTCGTGGCGGAGCATTTAGCAATGCCAGCCTGGTGAGGGCTGGCTGGCTGTCTGGGGACAGGTTAAGGCAAGGCCCGCTGGGCTTGCTTCTCATGAGATTGGGTGAGGGAATCGGAAAGGGGCTCAACAACCGAACCGGGCGGGCGGGTGGGCACACGGAAAAGGGGAAGTGGATGGAGGGTGCTTCTCAGCTAGAGTTGGGGGTGGGGTCGCTATAGTGGCTAGGGTGAGTCTTCCTACACGGCAGGACGCCCGGCTCTAGACGAAGCAGCGGGGGTTACCACCACATCCTCTCCCGATTCGAACGACGACCGATGGCCATGAATGTTTAAAACAAAGCGTTTTAGGACGGCACCGAATCCTCGTCTGTAACATCGAAGTGGGTGGCTATTCTCGCAGACGGAAAGACTCAACGACGAGTAGACTTCTTGCAGCTCAGCTCGTCTGACTACGAGCCTAATCCATGGTAGAGCAGGGCCTTTTTAGTTTCTATAGACTCCTAACGCGCTACTTGCCTCTTCCCTTCACTATCGGACTCTACTTGCTTGCAGCCCCTCACTGACACAACCCCCAACTACTGACCTGACGACTGGCCTACTAAACTCGAAGTGTCTTGCGCAGGGTGGGGCAACGGCTCCAGAGTAACCACAGGCCAGTTTGTTTGGCATAACAGGACCTAGTCTAACACTGAAAAGATTCTCCCCGTCATACCTATTGTTTCTTTCCAGCCCCCATCCGTCTGTCTTCATCCAGCTGCATCAGACTACACAGCCTGAAGCTCATTTCTTCAGAATCTGCTAGCTGCTTCAAAAGGATAGCGCGCCTTAACAGCCGTAGCGCGCTAGCGCGCGTACTCCCTCCCCTCCGAGTCAGATTTTTTCCGGAATTGTTGTCAAGTGAAAATGGATAACTTCTTGGAACTATTTGAACACGACGTTTCCTGGGGAGTCGGCATCCATTATGTGGAAGTTGGGTCACATCGTGGATGTACATAATTTGAGATTGATCTCCTACTCCTTCACTTCGCTTACACTCAGCAAAGGTATAACCTTCTCTCCAGCTCAAGATCACTGCTTTCTTTTTCCTGAAATAAGTAGATCCTTTCACTTTCATTACAACCGACTTCATCCCCATCTTTCTGGCGGATCGCCCGACATGTTCTGCAGTTGCTTCAGCAGCATACCGAGAAAGACGAGACCCCCCTTTGAATTCCTCCAAACAACCAGCGGAGGCCCCAGTTTTTTGATTCCCCCTAGCATCCGTCACGGTAACAAAGGTATTATTGTGGATCGGTGGTAAATGGACAAAATCTTTGTTTTTCCGCTCCAATTGCTCATCGTTTTCCGAGATGCTCTGTACGAAGTTCATGGATTTGAAACTCCTGCCCGCAAAAACTTGTTGCTCTACGCGCTCGGCCGTTGTTTTTTCCTGGGGCATCGTATTCTCAGTGTTGAGACAGCACTTGCTCTTCGTAGCGCTCTCACTCATCAGTCCCTTCAACCATTCATTCCATTTTGCTTTTCCTCGTTCCTTGACTGAGCGTAGCGGGCTCCGCGCCCTGGCTTCTAATGAAACCACCTATTATGGATTCCTCTCTTGGCTGAACAGAAGGTTAGATGAGATGGCTTCTTTGTTCTGTTAGAAACTCATCTACTGCTCATTCGGTTCTCAAATGATTGAAGAATACTGTATTCAACAGCTCTTGGCCGAGCTCGCACTGTCTAAGTGCTAGCCCAACCCTTTTCAAAATTCCCATAAAGTACGGCAAAAATCTTGGATAATCCATTGAGTCTCTAATCATCACGCTTAGTCATCGAGTCATAACGCTTCTCTCTTTTCGTCACCCTAGCTCGTTCTTCGATTTTGAGATCTGTAGATTCGTAGAAGAAGAGTACGCGCGCGTACTCTTTTTTTCAAAAAATGTTTTTTTTTTTCAGAATAAGAATAAGGAAAGAGAGAGTCTATATCCTATATCGATCATAGGATCACTCTATGAATAGGTAAATTCTCTGTGACCTCCCACCGTTCACGACATCCCTTGCTTCTCGCTGCGAACGGCTCCTCGGTGGAGGAGTAGAAGCGCTGGTCCCCTTCGGTAAAGTTGCTTGTGCCTGCTGTTACCTACCGTAGGACCTCCGTCCCCGAAGCGAAGAAAGAGGAGCAGGAACAACAGGTTGTCCTCTCCCGGCCCAGTAGTTCCGCAACTACTACCGTGGTTGTTGCCAACGGGGATCCCCCATTCCGAAAGGTTACGGGGCCGGCCGTTAGGTCCAAAGTTGTATGCCACTGCAGTGGTGCCGATAGATTCACTACTTCAGCGCCGTTATCGGACATTGCAGGCTGAGCATCTATTTCTCGTATATCGTTCCACACCGAGAAGAGGGATGTGTACCTCCAGCAACAACAAGAATGGAACCATAGGCTCCTTGGGAGCATTTCGGGGTATAGGTCTAACCACCTCCACTCCCCGTTTCTGGCATGCTATAGTTTTTTTAGTCTCTCGACGACGGGAATAGGAGATTACCGGTAAGCCAGATGCTTCGCGAACCACCGGTACATTTCGTTGCACTTAAATAACCCTCGTGAAGAGGCGCACTCCGATACCATTGATGTCCAATAGCTTTGATAGTAATGGCTGGATCTACTACTACCTCGTCCATTGAGTATAACAGAGCAAATGATGGTATAGCAATGAGCATCGGGATGATACTAGGAAATATGGTCCGAAGAATTTCGATAGTAGTTCCATGAACAATCCTTTGCGGGATTGGATTCGTTTTATAGTGGAAATGCCATAAAGCGCGAACCAAGATCCATGATACGAAAACCAAAATCTGAATGAGGAAGAAAAAGATATCGTGATGTAAGTCCATTATTCCTTGCATCATAGGTGTTGCTGCGTCTTGAGATCCTAATTGCCATGGTTCCGCAGCATCACAAGGAGCAATTGTAAGGAATAGCCATTCTAGAACAATCATTTGGTTTGGTTCATTCTTTGACAGCTCTGCTCCCGAAAGACAAAATAGAGAGACTTTTTCTTGCCCGCGCGGAGCCGGTTGGGTTGGTCCGACCAAGAAAGGCATGGGAAAGAGGGATTGATTCACCCCATGGATCCCATAATGGGAATGGAGTCGAAAAACTGGTCATAAAAGGAGAGTGCCTCCTGGAAGCACTCCCCCTCCTCTCCCGAATAGTGAAGGTCCATAAGGATAGATAATAGGAAGTCTGGATCCATGGAGTCCCCATGTAGCCAGCTTGCTATATCCATAACAGTCTCTCTTTCTGTTTGTATATCCATATGCAAGAGAGCAGCCAGTCTATCCGTTATTCCGCAATGAAGCTGCGAACAAGAGTTCTCCAGCCCCTCGGCCGTTGGGCCGCCTAATTTAATTTCCTCCATAGGGGTAGAATGCCCCCGGGAGCGGACGGAAATGCTCGTCTTGACTCGAGCCAAGAAGCCTTCTCCTTTTTGTTTGGCGAAGATCCGCCGCGGAAAGAAGAAAGCATGCCCTGGCTGAGCCCGAGCATTTCCGTCCGCTCCCGACCCGCTTCTACAAAAAATGAAAGAATACGAAGTAGTGGTACACTCCGTAAAAAAAAAGTAAAGTCATAATGCGATGCGCTCCATGATGAAAAAAAAGATAAAACAGTAGTCTCGTTTCCGAATCCTTGAATAGTAAAATGAGAATGGCATTTCTCTTTCTTATCTGAAACTCCGGATCCCACTCCAGTGATACAACTCCTTCCTTTGATTTTGAGAATTGTCTTTAAGATCCTATAATCTCAAAAAAATTCACTAAAAAAACAAAATAAAAAAAGTGCACCCAGGATTACTGGGAAAGGTTTGGGATGATTGCTCACTACGAACAGTAGAAGCCACGGTATGGGTTGAGCACGGAACTCAGTTTTCGAAAGCCAATGTATAAAATGGTCGATTGACAGAACTCTAAAGTAGAGTGGTTTGGTTGGCCACTCTATCCCTCTCCTTTACCGTAATAACCCGCTGAGGGAAGATCTTCATCTGGAGAGGTCGGTCGATCGAGTCGTTCGTGGAGGGGATGGCTATCGAATATATAAAAGAAAAAGAAGAAAGAAAATCTATTTTGATTCTATATTATTTATTCATTCTCGTTTACCCTTCTCGGCCTAGAATCAGTTTACGTGCTGGCATCGAATCCCATAGTCGATCGCATAAATGGCTGGCTTGCGGCATACGGGTCAGGCGCTAACAGAACTAAAGGATGAGAGGGTGTGGTCGTAGCTTCCTCGGGCGGCACGGGAAGGTTCGGGTGTCAGCTGGCTGGAAAGATCGGATGGGGTAGGGCTGGAGTGGAATCCTATTCCTCAGGGGGTGACCGACCCTGACTACACGGAACCTCAAAAACTGAGTGTGGGGAGCCTAACCACTTCACCAACCGACGGGAAGGTTGCGGATTATGGGGTGATAGGATCGGTTGACTACTCAATCGCTCATTCATTGCCTGACCCAACTATTTCTTCATTCCATTCCGGCTAAAAAAGACTGAACGAGTGGAGGATACGGATGAACCACTGAACACCAACTCCATCTCGATGAAAAAACAAAAAACGTGCGCAACTACATCAACAACCTCTATTCCTGACGTGAACGGCCGCTTTCTTGGAACTAATTAATAGGGGGTTCAACAACTACATCCTTGGATCATAAACAAAACCCCGGCCGCTTTCAGTTGGTTATAGTGTTCTAACTATAACTATATAGACAAATATAACAAGCGTGCGATACGCAGCATCAACCAACGGAAAAACGTAGTCACGGCCTGTGCTAGAATGCATCCCCAAAAGCCCACCTGAAACTCAACCACCCGTGGGAGTAGTGCAAAAGGGAAGGGCTCAACTTTGGAGAATCTTCCCCGCATCACGAGTAACAGGAACTAAGCTGCAAAGCAGAAGGACATGAGGTCGGACATAATACGGCTACCTCCCTGCCTCAGCGGACAACGACCAGCAACAGGCGTTGTAGTCTACGTATGTCCCCTCTCTCCTATATTTCTTCTATCTATTAAGTGGGATCATTGAATCTCCTTCTGCGTTATCCCTTCTGATAATCGAAGGTTTTTAGGGTTTCCCGGGACTGTGGCTCCCTTGCCAATGAGTCTTTTTGTTGTTGCAGAGCTTCCGGGTCGCATCCCCCCATCCCTACTGAGTTCGTAGATGGTTATATTAATCCACTTAAGAGCTATCCCAGCAACCGATTATCTGCTTTTTTTTTTCGAGAGCAGATACTCATAGCGCGTTCGGAGGGAATGTTCTTTTTTATTTTTGGGTGCTCTAGTTTCGCGATCCTTATTAAAATTTCGTACTCTTGTGACCGCATTGGTGGGGGATCCCCCGTCGCCCTTTGAACTTTCTTGTTTTTTCCTAGGTCACCCCCACACAGACAAAGAACACAAGTCAAACGCACAGAGAGGTCAAAGGGGAACAATCCGAAGGGTGGAAACTGGGGGGGAAGAACAAAGAAAGACCACACTCAAGATTCTGTACAGGGGTCAGGTAGTGTACAGAGGGCTCAGTTGAGTCTTCAATCTCTCCTTCCACTGCTCGTTGGTTAAGGCTTTTTTTTTTATATGGCTTCAATCGATACCCATTCACCAGGAAATCCTTGTCTTCACCATCTATGGGCCTGAGTCGGACAGTCCCATTGTTACAGCAACTATTTCATAAGGCCCCATCCATCTGATTTGGAACTTCCCCGGGGAATCTCCATATCGTTCATCGTATATATATAAGGGCCCCCGGCTGAAAGACCATTGGGCTCTTGCATCGTGCCATTTTCTTCTCTGATCGTGCACGAGCTGTGTACGGCTTCCGCTCCTCTCTCCTCATCTCATCCAATGAGAAGAGCGGAACAGCTCTCTGCCTCTGCGCTTCGTCCAAATTCAGATCTAGCTGTGCTGCGATATAAAGTAATCTCTCGTTCGATCGGCAGCACAGCAGTTCTTCCATACACCGAAAGGGTGAGAGGCCGGTAGTGGTTTTCCAGGTGGCGCCCTTGGGCCCACACAGCGTCCCGGGGTTTTTCCTCCCCTGTGTATACCAAAAGAGAAGATTCTCGAGCTCTCTTTTGCTTACCTATGCTTCTCTGTTCTCTCTAAGGTAGTATGGACTAGACCGAAGATGCGTGAGACCTTCTGCAGCAACTGATTGATAACAGAAAATAACACTTGGGTATAATCATTCTGATCTGTTCTTTCCACCTCCGCTTCCGGTGAAGATGCAAGAAGATGTCTGGCTTAAAGGGTACTGGTACTACTGGATAAACTACTACCTACCGGGGAGAACCACTACCTAGGGTAGCTTTCTCGACCTACGGAAGAGCGTGGATAGAGTAGTCATTATCTCCATCATTTCTGGGGGCTACTAAAGATGTAGTGGAAGAGGTAGGAATTACCCATTTCTAGATCCTCCAGACCGCCATTGCGATAGTAGCCACCCTTGACTTTGAGGTTCCGTGTAGTCAGGGTCTACTTCTGATTGAAAGCTGCAACTATGGGGGGACCGACATAAGCAAGAGCTGGTGGATCGCGGCTACCTAGCATCATGGCTACCAGCACCACCAGCATCAGTAGTTCCAGTAGCTGTTGCGGATCGAGATGCAGTACCTGTTCCATAGCTCACGCCCGGGTCGATATACGTAACACATCTCATATCCAACAGTTCAAGGCGCATATATAAGATCCCGCGTGCGCTAATTGACCCAACATTGATCAATGGTCCAACAGGGGGAGCCAGAGCCATTTCTCCGGGTTTCACTCTACACGGATGGAGAAAGGCCCTCCTTTCTTTACGGAACTGCATCTCTAACTGCTTGTGCAGCTTCAATAGATACATCTGAGAGCTGGGTCTGCTGCCGGGAGAAGCATAAACCTCGAATCCTGCCGGAATGAATAGGTATAGGGGCTATTTGTTCTCGAATCTACAGGGGTGTTACGGGGCGCCCATGCACTGGAGGTCAGAATCACGCTTACGAACGTCGGGATCTCGCTCCCTATAGCTACTGCTATTGGTGCTTCTGCCAGATCGAGACTCCCCTTTCATTCAATTCCTTTGATCGAAGGTAGAAGTGATCGGTTCATCTTGCTCGCCCACGAAGATGGGCATAGGAGAAAGAGATATGAGGTGCAATAGGGGGAGATGAGTTGAGGACTGGCTCCACTCATCGACAGGCTATGGGAATAAGAGCATACTAGCCCAAGGGCTGCCTTCGAATCGAGGGATCAAATGGAGGATTGATTCGCTTTCAATAGGCCCCTCTCACTACAAGCCGGAATCTAAAGTCAGTACCGATTTGAAGAGCAGAACAAATCTCTCTTTCCGGCTGGAAGAATGCCCGACTAGATGAGGCAATGAACATTTTATGATTCCCACTCTTTTCCTAGGAAGGTGTAGATTCCTACTCCGAAGACGAAGAAGGCCATTAGTGATAGTGATATGGGCAAAACCTGTTGTTGTCGGAAGAGATCCCGGTCTGGTTGAGATGGCCAGTGCCAATGCGCCTTCGATAGCTTTATTTCCTCATTTTGAATGGTTGATTGCTCCAATGCAACCATCAGAAGCTACTCCAGCTCTAGTTAAGATTCTAACAAATTGATTAGCCGTGTCTGCCTTGGATTGTGCACTCGGCGTGAATGAAAGCGACAATGAACATTGCCTTGTTATTATCACCCCTCTTTGTCTACTAGGCGTCTTATTGGTCGTGTGGAACATTCTTATTAATGTTAATGCATTTATCTTCCGTTCTTCCCGGTTCTTCAGGTGGAAAAGTAGTTCGGGCTTATGCCTTCTACGAAGCCTTTCTTTGTCACTTCGAAAGCCTTAGTGTCCCTTTCGTGCTGTACTCGCTCCTTCGCGTATTGGGATTTGGCATAGGAACAAGACTAGGAATAACAAGCCCCATTCGTAACCGCCGCAGCAGGAACAGGCTACTTGATTCCTTTCGGTAACCTAAATTCGTAGCCTTCACGTAGCTCGCGTATTCAATTAACATTGTCTCATGCTTGGCTCGCCAATGGAAATTGCCTTGGGTCACCCTGGTCATTAGCCTATCTTGTCTTGTCTCCGATGGTCCCATCTTTCCTATCAGGTAGCAATCCCACCTGCCATTAAGCCTGACCTGACCGGCTTGTATACCTTTTTCTTTTTAGTCGTTATTTAGTTTTATCTTATAGGAGACTTCTTCTAAAAACTATAGGGTGGTTTGATCAATAGCTTCTTTTGTCCATGCCCTTCTCCCCCCCTTACTCAACATAGGGCCCTCCCTTTTTCGTATGTATAGGTTGGGAACCTCAACCATTTACACTAATTGCTCTCTCGGGGTCAACGAAAGGAATCGAAAGTCGACCATAAACCATAGCCAGTTACAATGTTGATTGCCTTATGCATGCTCTTCTATAGCGGTGATAAAAAAGCTTTCCCACGCTCTCTTTCAGGGATCATTCTCGCACAGCCTTCAATGTAGCTCCCGGAAGAGTAAGGAGTAGATTCTGAGACTTGAAAGAGCTGGAACTAGAAGTCAACGTTTAGCTTGAACAATGGTTTCATTTAAACCGATTGTTGCGAGCCATCCAACTTAGACAGCAAATCTCGTAGAATAGTATGTCATCGCGCATACGAGCATGCTATCAGGCATGTCGCTGAGCAGCGTCACTGCTCACGTAGTGGCTTATAAATAGAATCACTAAATCTTCCTTCGCGGGTGGTGGAAGGGCCACTATTACTATCTTCCTCTAACGCGGGTAAGAGGGCTCTCGTGGAATTGTAGCTTCTTCTAGCACAAAGAAATAAGGCACTTGTACATAACTTACAGAGGGAATGGGCGATTCTTAGAGATGGCATTCAAGTAGCGCTACTGGGAAGAGAAACCAAGTCCTTTAATGATAGATTGATTTTTAACGAGGGCTTGGAGTTATTCCTGCACGGCGGATTTCCAGCATGCATGAGTTACAGCTTCAGAGTAGGATTTAGGTTCCACTTTAGAAGAAATGAAAGAAAGAAATGCACAATGTTCAGCCTTCCTGGACTTACCTACGGTAAGGAAAGGGAAACATCACCAGAGTATACTACTGACAGGAGAGGGACTAGTTGGTACTCGACTTCAAGCTGGCAAGCGATGGGACTAGCTAGCCTATATAGTCTAGTTTTTCAGCTGCTGTTAGGGCTAACCTAGCAGTTGTTGTATCTAGCTTTCGAACGGGTTCTGTATATGGATCCTCTGCCACCCAGCTGAAAAACGCTTACTCTATAGGGGTTTGGAACCCTAACCTAGGTTGGGCGCTCCTGCGCCTAGGGGTTTTCTCGCTTGTTGGCTTTCGCTTGCTGGAGCAAGGCAGGGCGCCGCAACGCGTCAGGTTGCTCTTTGCCGGCCAACCAACAAGCAACTCCATGAGCGCTGACGCGCGCCCCTACCCCTATAAGTCAAAAGCGCGTTAGCGCATCCGTTTTCTTTGCTAGGGTTCCAAACCCCCTTTAGATATTAGTAGATATTAGTAGAGTAAGGCGTTTTCTTCGCTTGTGGTTGGCCGGCTTGAAAGCCTTCGTTTGCTGGGTAGTCCACCCGAGCTTCGGTAGGGAAGTCCAGGAGCAGCACTAGAGGGAGATCGATCAGTACCGGATTTAATCTCTCCTTCATCGGTATTGAGATCAGTGTCCTATAAAGCGTGCGCTTCTTCAGGTAGGTAATCCGAGTAGTCCGATAGGTATGAGTTCAATGTGACTCTTGATTCGCCATCCCTTGATTCCTCTAGCCCCGGCATTTCAATCTTTAGATTCACATCTTTCAGCGGGATGAGCCCCTGTTAGGGCAGTCTTGGGTGCTCGATTCACTGATTCCTCTTCGTCCGATCATGGAAATCTCATCCCCTGGGTAAGGCAGGGAACCGAGTCGAGTCATCGGGTCATGCGCATCATCGGCTTCATTACCCCCTTACCCAGAATGGTGGGAATTCTCAGGGGGAGGTAGTGATGGATAAGGTGGTGGATCGATCGGGAATACCTGACTTTATGTATGTAAAGTGGTCGAATCAATTCTTCGGAATGGGAGGTGGACTCTACTGTTGTGGGCTCTCCCTATGTTGGGTGTTCTATACCCCCTTGGGAATCAAAAGATGAGAGAAGAATGTAATACCTCCTCCCCGCATCTCGATCAAAACTACTTCTTCCGATCCGAGCACCTGTATTTGTCTGTTCGGAGTTAAGGTGCTGATGAGGCGGATCAACTTCGGTTATAGCCGGGGGAGAAGACATTGATGTTCTCCTTATTTATTTGTCGGCCATCACGACTCTATTGGGGGGATTCCTCTCAAAGTCGTCTGCTAGTGAGAAAGGATCAGGTGGAACTGGGTATTTCAACTTCTCTGCTCGGCCGATCAGATCGAATTAAAGAAATCCATCAGTCGCAAGAGTTCCTCCTTCTCAGACAGAAATGGAAAAGCAGGGAATTCGAGAAATGCATCAAAGCCTGCTGATAGAGGTGGATATGTTAATTCGAGATTCCACCGGGGTTCTCATTGTAGGCCTTAACCGAAGTCATCTCTGTTTAAAGAATTCAAGCAAGAAGAAAAGACTTAAACTTCGGAAAAGATTTTAGCAAGCATTGGAAGCACTGAAGGAAGAATTCTCGGTTGATATCTCAGCGAAAAGTGTTTATCTAAGAGAAGGGCGTTTTCAAAATGAAGCTCATTCAAAGACTTGGTCGTCGTCGTTTAAAAGAATCAGCCCGTTTTCTACCTAGATCCAGAAAGGGAGAAGCTGAAGAGGAGATCAAACCAAGCGCGATACGGCTTACTTACTAATTGGGGGCAAGCTTCAAAGCCGTTGCAACAAGCTAGCGCTCAAGCCAACAAGCACTACTATAATCAAAGCGCCCTGCGCGTTTCAACAATCAACTCCTGAGCGCCGTCAGCCCCTACCCCCGATTTTAGTCTAAGTTCAGTCAAAAGCGCTAACTCCACGCCTTTCTATTTAGAGTTGAGTCAGGAGTGTAGAAGCTGCAGCGAGCGGAGCTTGAAGAAGCGAAGCGAGCGCACCGTTCCGGAATGTGACTGAAAGCAGGTGTAGTGTGATCAAGCGATTCGACATACCTGTGGTTTTTCAGCAGCCGTAGTTTGCGTAGGACTTTGCTGGGGAGGATGAGCGACGGCATGAAAGGCGAGGTCTGGATCATCGGGTAATGGCTTGACTTCCAGATAAGGCGATCAGTGCGTTTATCCATTGAATTTCTCCGGATCGGATGGATGCAGAGGAGATAGAAGCTTGAAAGGAAGGATGGTTTTTAGGTACTTGAATCACAGGAGTGTTGGGATAGGAAGTAGGACCCAACTACTCGAATGCTAGCTGCTTGAACCGGAGACAGGTTCAATCTTCCGACACGGGTTTTGCTTTAACCGATTCAATGGATGGATGAACCGAACCTCATGGAATCATGTCCATGCCGTAGCTTTCGAGCGGTCTCGATCTCCCTTCGCCGAGAACGGGTAGGTAGTGGATGAATCTTTTCTTCCCCAGCCTCGACAGCCATTGAAGCGGGATATGCCGACAGCTCAACCAATCATTTCTGTCTTAGTAGTATAAGGCCAAAAATTCGGATCATTGGGTTCTTGCAAAGATAGGAGCATCGAATCCTATGAAAGTCGATCGTAGGCATAGACAGACGGGATGTAGGTGGATAGGGAGGCTGAACCAAGAGAAATTTGAGCTTCCTTCATTCCTCCGGCAAGGGACTGTCCGATCACTCATCGAGTTCCGAAGTCGGGTAGAATAGGCTTCGGATGTTTTGAATAGTGGTTCACGGCGGCAGCTATCATCGCCGGAATAGATCGAATTCGGAGGGACATCCGCTTTTTGGGATACGGAAGTCGGGTGGGACCATATTGGATGGATGAGATAGGGTGCACTTCCCTGAAAGAATGAGTGGCTCTAGTAGATCTAGGGATGGGAAGAAAGGGATTGAGCCTGGACCCTGACTACACGGAATTAGACTCTTAGGGTGTAGTTCCGGAATTTTAGAAAATGCATCAGCTCTGAAGAACACTTTTTTATCTCGCTAAAACTACCTCTGAAAGGGAATGGTAGAACCGTGATCGGGTAGCTGCCCAAAGGAGTCCATAGAACGGAGGTTGAGAGAAAAGCTGATCGATCGAATAGCGGCTTCGGTTCGAGTATGTTAGGGAAAATCCACTCTCTCGCATTCGTCATACCCCAATCCATCAGCTAGTACAGGTTTACGTCGCTTCCTCCATTCCAGGCATTCAAAAGCTCGGTACGAGATCAAAGAAAGGGCTACTAAGTGGGGAATCCGCGGATAAGATTTTCTCTATAAAAAGTGCAAAATAGGAGAGGCCTTCATCAATCTTCATATTGTGCACATTCCATCCCCCCGCACTTATTAACTTGCTCTGGAAAGAGCGTTTCATTAACCTAAAAAATGGACTCATTTCACTGGATCAGCTACGACCGTAGCTAGGTTAGGGACAGCTCCGAGGAAAGGAAGGAAGACGGATCCGTTTATTTAGCTGTCCAGACTGGATTGGCTGCTCCTCCTCGCCCCTATCACTACAGGGCGGCCCCTCTTCCTAATTCATTATTAAAGAATCAACGGCTTGCTTGTCGGCGCAGCTAAGCGGGGCTAGGCCCTAACTTCCATTCTCAAATATGCATGCTTCGTTCACCCGGGTTTTGTTCCCCCAGGAATTGCCTGCCCCGGACCCAAAAAGTCACAAATGCTCGCAAGACTCCCGAATTCACCCCACTTTCTTTTTTGTCGAACAACCATTGCATCCAGAGGATAACGGGAACCACCTGAGAGAAAGCCGACGGACACCCGGAAAAAATGTTCGAGCAGGAGTGCTCGATAATTGAATGAGCAGCGCCGGCAGAGCGATTTCAACTTGAGCACCAATTCACTGATATTGAAAGCGCCTTTTGAATCAAAGTAGCGGGGGCGCCTTCCTCAAATGGATGATTGATATAATTCGATAGGAAGAAAGGTGTGTATACTCTATGGATTCAAACCATATCGTAGCATGCGTATGGAAGAAAGGGCTGACTTATGTATCATTACGTGTAGTCAAGGCCTACCACTACAAGCCTACATGAATAAGAATGCCCCAACCCCATCCCAGATCTTTCTCTTCTTGTGTAGCCTGCGTTTCATCAAGATGAGGTGCTTCGGAAGACGCTTTCGGGCCCGAATGAAAATGAGTGGTCGACAAAAAAAAGTGGCTTTTTGGAAAAATTAGGGAAAGCGTCCCGTCCGCTGGCTCCTGTTCGGACGTCCTCCTTTTCAATAACCCTTTGTGTGTGGTGAGATACGCTGCTTTCCCATCAGAGGTTCGGAGCTTTTCAACAGACGGGCATAATCTTGGCCTATTGAATGAGCAATTAAAGAAAAAATAGATCGTCATTTATATGCTAAATAAATGGATTTAGTTTCTATCTGTTGATACGAATCCGACGATCAGAGTTCAAGCCGTTGGAATAGGTTCGACAGTGGATCACAAGAGCTTGGCGATCTCATCTTGACTGCACGGATTCGAAATTGAGAATTGAGGAGTAAAGATACTATAATATAATAAGGGTCCGCCCTGCATGCACTCCCCTTCTCCTCAACAGGAGTCTCGCAAGGCCCTTCCATAGAGAGTTTCTGAGATTGGCGACTCGCCCATTCAGTGACTTCGGCACATATCTGGGCGTTATCAAGATGGGTGGCCGGAAGATGTCTGTTGTGATCTAGCCCCATCCTTCTCCTGACCTGAAAAGGCTGAAGAAGATAGTGCCGACTTACTGATCTGACGGGTCGTGTCTGAGACGAACTGGCCATCAGATCTGATACTACCTCAAGGGCTCTTTGAACAGTTGCTTGCACTCCGCCCTTTTTTCGCTGGTTTGATAGGATGGATCAAAGGAGAGAACGCATCAGAGTTGGAAGGGCAACGAGGCGACCGAGGTGCATCGAAGGTGCGTGCCGGCCGGGCGGCTAGGGATCAGATCTTTGGAACAGGGGCTGGGTGGGCCGTACGACCGGCGGACCTTTCACTCAGAGCTCTTTCTCAGGGGTTCTCCCTCACACGGGGCTGGGTGGCCCGGTGCAGCACGGGTAAGATCTTCATGGGCTGGGCCCCCTTAGGTTTCATGTAGGCTTGTAATGATAGGGGCCTATTGAAACGTGTAGTCAAATCCGGACCGTGCCCATTGAATCAGCTCTTTCTTTTCTCCCTCCCCCACTCTATGGCTTCCTTCCACATCAAAACCCTGACTTGGGCCTCGACAGGGTGAAAGTCAGAGTAATTGGGTATAAATGGGCGTCTCCTTTGCGAGGAGGTTGCGTTGCTTTCGCGTGAAGTGAAGATTGAGGACCTGCAGACGGCAGAATTCGCGTATATAAGACGAGGTTGGTGTCAAACTTTCTTTGAGGGTGCTTTTCGAGATGCGGAATCATCACTCAGATTGGGCTTCTTCCCATATGGTGATTCACTGGAATCCTTAAAACTCTTCAGTTTGGTCTCACTTTGATTTCTTTCTTCTTTAAGGCCACCCGCAAGTGTGTCACTTGACGATTTTTATGCTCTTGGTGTGCTTTCGATTCCTTATCTCTTTGAAGTCTTTTTAGTCTTTCATTTTTGCTTTCTCTGTAATGTAATAGCACCTACCTAGGGTAACCCCCATCTCTGTGGCCTCTCCTTCATGTCCAAGTTTTTCCTGTGGTTTTAAGCGAGGGAGTATGGGTTTTCGGTTGTAGCGCAGGAATGGGAGGGGAAGATTGTTTTGGTTGTAGAACCACTCCTCTAGCCTGTAAGTAAGCAGAAATGGCTTTTGTTAGAGAATTTTCTTTCCTTCAGTTGATCCCAGGCATGTCTCACTTGAGGATGTCTTTTTCTTTTAGACAGTGAATGCGCTTGCTGTTGTGTTCCCATCCCCCTCGGATTCTCTAAGGTGCACTTGCTTCTCCTGGAGTGATTAGATTGAGTTCTTTCTGGGTTTGACTCACTTTCGTAGTCTCTCATTCCATTCCTCCCTACCCTATCGTAGGAAATTGCGTATGAAAAAGAGTCCCGTAACCTTCTAATCGGGGAAGGTAAGGTGCATTTCCTTATTATTATTTATGCTTTTCAACTTGAAATGAAAAGCTTTTCCACAGCAAGGAATGATTTTTTCTTTGTTCCTTCAGCTTGATACTCTGCTTCTTATCGCTCCGTGGGAGGATACCTTTTCTATTTGTAGATCGAGGACTAATAAATGGAATGGTTTTTCTTGGCTTATTCAAAAGTAATTTATATATTAGTAATTCAGATGAACTGGATGGATCTCTCATTCCTTCCCCTTGCCCTCAAGGCATTGACTAGCTTAGAATGAGTTCCTGCCTCCCCCGAAATCGTACCACAAAGGACGCGCCGGCAAAGCCTCGTCAATTCCTAGCCGAGGTTCCCGAGTACTAAAGTTGCCCATTTCCTTTAGGAAAAGAAAGGCCTATCGCTCCGGAACGCGCTTTCTTCAGAAATAGTGTAATACCCCTCGCCGAGCTTCGATTTCGGCAGGAAGGCCCCTCTGGAAATTTGTCACTTCTTGCTTGGCTTGGGCTTGTAAGGCTGTGACGAGATTGGAACGATGTATGAGGGCCGGGAGAACAAGTACCGGTTTAGAGAAATCGGGATTACATCCTTTACCCCTGTAACAGAGTTTGGCCAGGAAAAAGGTCACGCTTTTTGCCTATCCATGAGTTTCTTTTATGCACGTGGTGGACCGGGGAGTGTTATGCCCTGGTAATCCAAGAAATGAGTAAAACAGCCGAAAGAGCCAAATCGGAAAAAATGGCAGAATAGGCCCGCCGTTAAGTCGATTATGACGGTTCAGGAGGCTAGAACCGTTTACGTTAAGGATGAAGCATAGCGCTGCTTAAGAAAAAGTTCGCTGATGTTTTGCCGGATGAGTTGCCGGCGGGTCTACCCCCTCGGAGACGGGTAGATCGTCAGTCTTACTACTAATAAGTAAGGCCAGCGGAAAGCAAGGCCTTTTCTCACCTGAATGAGGAGGGAGGCTGGTTTTGAGTGATTTGACAAAGGCTTGGTCCGGGATAGTTTCACGTCCTTGCTTTAGTAAATGATGCGGAGAAAGGTAGTGACATTGATCCACAAGAAGCTCAGCAAGCTCTTGAAATAGCGGAAGCTAACTTGAGGAAAGCTGAAGGCAAGAGGCAAACAAAGGATAAAACAACTTCAAGTGACTCGAAGGGCAAAAGACTGGAAGGAGATGCATGTCTGGCAACTCAAATTAAAACTAGCTCGTAAGGCAGCCTTAGAACTGAAACTAGATAGATGTCAGCTGCCATTCCAACAAAAACCCCAGGAAGAGCATATGGAAGGGACCTTCTTTGATCGGACAGAAATGCGTAGGCCTTTAGGACTCAAATTGTCCTTTTTTCCCTTTATTATGATTCCTGGAGACTGTCAAGTAATGAAAAAGGGGCTTGAAAAGAAAGGGCACTAGGCGGGATGTAAGAAAAAGAATCCTCAAGAGAAACCCCAACTGGTAATGGAGCAGGGTGTAACATAACAGAATTCCTACTGGCTTTCCTAAGATAAAAAGATCCCTTGCCGGCTTGTATAAAATCACTTTTTGTCAGAGACTTTCTCACCTCCTTAGCGGTTTATTTAGGCTAGAAGTCAAAGGGAAGAAAGAGGAGTTGACACAGACGGGGCCGGGGGGCGAAAGCTAAAGCTCGAATAAAAAGAGGGTTTTGAGAGACTTCTGGAAAAGAGACAGCTTGAAAGGCTCCTACGAAGGGTGTAAATAGCGGAAAGACTCTTCCTTAAACGTAAATCCCCTAGTAATGGATTTGTCCCGCCGCTTGCTTACTCACTTAGAACTCCAAGCTCTTAGACCCATTGGCTCGAGAGCAAAAAGAGGTACTTTGACTTGCTTTCCTGTAAAAAAACCCTGATGGCTTGAAACTGGGCAGGAAGCATACGCTATAAAGGCACAACCCATATTCGAGAATTCCTCCTTAAGTAAAAAGGAAACCTACTCCAACTGGATTACGGAGCACTCCACCCCTTACCACTGATCTGAAAGACATCTAGTTTTGTAGGGAATAACTGGGAGACACATATGAGATTAGGGCAGTCTACTTAGAGTAAGGATCACCTAAAAAGACTTCCACTGGTTCGATAGAGTCAGGGGCAGCAGATAAAACTAAATGGACTTCTACGCTTACGCTGGATGGGTCCTAAAAGAAAAGAAAAGGGTTACCTCCCTCCTATGTAACAAATGAACTAGCCTGGAACGACCGCAAAGAGATACCCATCGAAGGCAACAAGCCCTACCCCTCTTTCAATAGTGCTGCTGGCCTAAGGTAAGGGACAACTGTAAAGGCTTGAAAAAACTAACTTGCCAGTGAAGCATTCTTAGAAGACTAGCAATAGCTTTTGGAATTCTCTATTATAGAATATTTTGCCCGCCCTCAGGTCTAGAAAAAGGAACTTCAAGGCTTGAAAACTAGTCTGATAGATGGATTGATCTTGCCAGCTCGCTATACATTTCTTGCTCGTTGGCTTGCCTTAGATTATGACTTCTATAACTATAACTGCTTTTACTTCCTTTGCTTTGAGGAGATGGTTACATTTATTTTATATCTGCAGGTAATCAAACAAAAAGGAAAGATCTCACTAAAAAAGTAAGAAAGATGCTCCTATTGATCCTGGGACTCTGTTTCTGGTTAAACACTAGATTCAGTAGGGACGTTAAGGGATAAAAGCCAGGGACTAAGGGGACTTCACCTATCCCTGATTCAAAACTAACTTGTCTGAAACAATCCTTCCGCCTAGCTTGTTGGAACTTGAGGAAAAGATAGCTGCTTTGAGATTTTCGGGTTCTAGATCAAAAGCAGATTATAAGGCAATCAGGTAAGCAAAGAGATAATCGATTTGAAAGCTAGTTAGTTTGAAAGCCAGCATTAAAGTACCTCACCCCGTATCCAGCGGGTAAGTTTTAAGTAGGTGAGGTACTTTTTGCTTTAATTATATCCGCAGTTCCAGCAGGCACAAGGGGGCGCCTGGAGTCTTTCCTATCTGATCTGCAAGAGAAGTTCTTTAAAAAGAGCTTATCTCTTAGGGAAAGACTAAAAACCCTAAGATCCATTAATGCATGAAAGTGAAAAGTCATTCCTTCTTTTTCCGGTATGCCGCTCCGCAAGCAAGCAAGGAGTGCCACGCACGAGCGGAGCGAAAACTCAGGGAATTCCTATTTTGTAAGCATGCGAAATCCTTTGATTGCGGATTGAATATACATCCATGTCTTTCTTGTTCCACTAGCTAGGACCAAACAAATTCTCACATGTCCGTTTCTTCGTTATTACAATCTTCTTTCTTTATGTCAAAGACCAGAAGCTACGCGCAAATTCTCATTGGATCTCGGTTGTTCTTAACAGCGATGGCTATTCATTTAAGTCTTCGGGTAGCACCACCAGATCTTCAACAAGGTGGAAATTCTCGTATTCCGTATGTACATGTTCCTGCGGCTCGGATGAGTATACTAGTGTATATCGCAACGGCTATAAACAGTTCCTTGTTCCTATTAACAAAACATCCCCTTTTTCTTCGCTCTTCCGGAACCGGTACAGAAATGGGTGCTTTTTCTACGTTGTTTACCTTAGTGACTGGGGGGTTTCGGGGAAGACCAACGTGGGGCACCTTTCGGGTGTGGGATGCTCGTTTAACCTCTGTATTCATCTCGTTTCTTATTTACCTGGGTGCACTGCGTTTTCAAAAGCTTCCTGTCGAACCGGCTCCCATTTCAATCCGTGCTGGACCGATCGATATACCAATAATCAAGTCTCCAGTCCACTGGTGGAATACATCGCATCAACCTGGGAGCATTAGCCGATCCGGTACATCCATACATGTTCCTATGCCCATTCCAATCTTGTCCAACTTTGCTAACTCCCCCTTCTCAACCCGTATCTTGTTCGTTCTGGAAACACGTCTTCCTATTCCATCTTTTCCCGAATCTCCTTTAACGGAAGAAATAGAAGCTCGAGAAGGAATACCAAAACCTAGTTCACTCGCTGAGATTGACGATTGCATCCATGGCTGAATGGTTAAAGCGCCCAACTCAACATTGGAAAATTCGTGGGTTCAATTCCTGCTGGATGCACTTTGAACGTTCAGTTCGGGTCCCAACCAACAAATAGAAGACAAGAGTTTGTGTTAAGGTAAGGAATTCTAAAGTATAGAAGAAACAAGGGTCAAGGTCAAGGTTGTTTAAGCGAGTTGCGCGCGAGGCGCTCACGTTTTTTGGCAGGGCACGACTGAAACGTCTTTAGTGTCTGGCAGTAGCTGCTGCTTCAGTCTCTGACTAGCCTTCTCCTAGCTGCTTTAGTTAGATCGGAATAGCTGTCCTCGCCTTCGGCCTTCGGACTTAAGGAGCACATAGAATACTGACTTCTTCTAGCTTTTGAATTAAGAACTTGGGATACCGCTGAAAGCCGACTAGCACCATTCCTTGCTTCGCCAGACGGCTAATGCACATAATCGACTTGACTTAGTGACGACAGGCGCGTCTAGCCCTTCTGCTTTCCGCTTAAAGCAAGGACTTAACCGCAAACAGACTAATGAAAGGCACCTTTGTTGACCGTAGGGAGTCCCACCAAGGTTCAATCATTCGACAGGTAAAGAAGTAGGAGGCGCTATAAGCCCTGCTGTTAGTCGGCTTGGCTAGCCAAAAGGCAAGGGAAGAAAGAGAAAGCAGGCTGAAAAAGGCAATAGGCTAGCGTAGGCGGAAAAGCTGTCAGCGACTTCCCAGCCTTGCCAGCAAGCCTTACCTTCTTAATCTCCCTCTCCTGTCAGTCCAGTCCTTTCTTTCCCATACGCTTTCTTGCCATGGCTGCAGGCCCCGCCTTATCAACTGGACTCTTCTGAGCGCGTCAGGTCAAGTTCTTCTTACTGCGAACCGATTTCCAAAAACCCTTCAGTAGGGCGCGCCTCATCACTCTTTAGATTAGTGTTCACCTCAGAGTGAGTCGAGATAGAGGCTTCCCGTGCCGCCTTAGCAGCCGCGGCCCTTTTGGCCAAGTTCATAGGCAGAACTGGCGCCTATGATTCTCGTCATGGCAATAATAACAAGAGTTAGGTAGGGTTAGATATGAAACGCGCTGCTGAAATAAAATAACTGCCCCCTTAGCTTTTTGAGCTCTATGAAGTCCGGGAGGTCCTGACTCGAAGAAAGTTCAACACAAATGCGGCGTGTGGGTCGGGCCACGAAGCCATTAGGGATTTCCGAACACAACACTCTGCCCGACATAGCAGCAATCTTTTCTATGTGCGGAAAAAACACCAAAGGGAGAGAGGGAAACTCAACCCACACCGGCAGGAGGCTACGCTGAGCCGGGTCGAAATCAGTAGACCACTTCTGTAACAAACAAAAGGGAAGTACCAAAGACATTCCACGGGATCTTCTCTTCTCAAGGGCTAAATTTGCTTGGGGTTTTTCCATTGAAATAGTATTCGTTTGTTTCATTCTTAATCCCTAACGGCTCCTAATGATCTAACATCCATTGATTCAGCATAGAAGCGGAAGGGGGATACGACCTGCAAAATCTCCTATAGCATCCAACTGACCAAAAGAAGCACAAGTGGAATCTAAAACTTCATAAGGAAGAAGGGGTTTGGGTGTTCAAGCTATATATTCATTGATATTGAGGAAGTTGAGGCAGATAAAATCTGTGCCATTTGACTAATGGAACTATCAATCTAGCGTTCAAAGGAATCCTTTCTATCCTGTGAGCTCGAACCGGAAGTTCAAGCCCTGCTCTTTCCCAGTCTCCCTTTATACACTGCCTGCTTTCTTCTCCTTCCGATGCGGATCCAACTCTCTGTTTTTTTGAACCAGTTCAACTCTCCATCTATGGCTGCATCCGAGCGGGAAGAGAAGTAGAGTCCATCTTTGTCTCTACTCAACCCCAGCTCGCTAAGCCGTTGATTTCCATGGATCCTTATAAACTTTGAGTCGTGATGGAAAACGTCCCCTCGCGAGAGATTGAGATAAAAGAAAGGATGGTTTAGATGCGGGGAAGAGGGGAACGAGATGGCTGGCTAAGCTGCTCCACCAGGTCTCATTTCCGGCCGGGAGATGGTTTGTATGGATGGTTCGGGCAGCCGGTTCCGGAACCACGAGCTTCCTGAGAGAGTTTGAATTAGATTCATTGTTTGAAAACGCGGATTTGGCTCACTGTCGGTCGATTGACCGGTGGTTTGGTTGTTCTTAAGGCTAAGGGATGGTGGATGGGGGCAAAGAGAAGAAGGGCTAAGGCCTAATAATTCCACTGATTGATTCTTTGATCCCGTCCACAGGTTCAGTGGTTGGTGGTTCCCCTTGATCTAGCTTTTTCTCCTTCTCTGCGGAGAATTAAAGCAAGCCATTTAAGGATCAAAACAAAATGATGGTTAGTTCGAGTCAGCTAGCTGCTCATTCAGTTCAGGTGGAAGGCAACAAGAACACTAGGGGAGGTGTGCCTGGATTGCTTGGCAATGGGATCAATAGATGGGATTTTGCTGGCTTAACACCTTTGGGGTAAAAATAAATCAGAAGAGGTGGGTTTGAAGACTTTGAACTGCGCACTCGGGGAAGTCTAATCTCGACCTTTTTGAAATGCATTGTCTATGCGGGTTTCTTCTCATTGGATGCTAGAGAAGATAGGTCTGGCTTGGGCTGGGTCACCGGGATCAGAAAAGTCTGGATAGGAAGACGAAGAGGGCTTGGACCCGCCTCTGGTGATGCAAATGATGGTGATCCCTTGGATGCTTCTTCCCTTTCACTGGCTTCGAAGCCCTGCGGGAAAAAAGGGGCTTGCTCTCGTCTCGATAGGAGAACGACCGATAGATTGCCTCTGCCGAGGTTCCCGGCACCAGAACAGGACCTAGTGAGATGTTCCTCAATGGAGATGAGGATGGAGTGCTGGTTGCTTCGTAGCCAGCTGGATGACTTGGAAGAGAGAGATAGGGAATGAATGGGGTGGCCGTGAAGAGAGTGATGGTTGATCCTGACTCCGCTTCTCATACCTATGTCCACTGTTGAAGCGCTAGGCATTCCCAAAGAAAACATTGGAGGAGCACCTATCGAGGTATATGATTTTAGTTCGAATTGTCAAATACATTTTTGTAGGAATGGGATGGTCAGAGTCAATTGCAACGTTGGACCTTTCAAGAGTCCGATAGAGTTCCAGGTTGTTTTTGCACCGACGACATATCACGCTCTTCTGAACAGACCATAGATTCATAAATACCAAGTGGTCCCATCGACATACCATCAATGTATTAAAGGTAAAATCAAAGGAAAAGAGGTACGAGTACCCGCGGCGAGCACTCCCTTCGAAAGATCTGAAATCCATTTTGCTGACGCTATCCATTATTCGGAGTTTGCCGAGGATGGAGAGCTTTCATTGAAAGAGGTTCCAGGGCTAAGAAAAGCGCCTCGTTGGGAGGACTTAATGAAGGAAGATGCAGAGAAGTCCAGCGAGAGAGTTGAAAACCTGATGAAGCGAGATGAAGCAGAGCCTAGCGAGAGGGCTCGGAAGAAAGTTAAGACTGATGGTGAAGAGCAGTGCATCAAAGTTACGCTGCCAGATGGTACTACCTTCTACAGCTTCTAGCAATTACAGAACGAGGCCTCTGGTGAGGGTTTGTGAAAACTGAGAAGCGACAGGCGAAAAAGCCCAAAGGGGAGAAGAAGCTGAAAAATAATAAAAAGGTTGAGAGGGCTTTTAGTGAAGTATGCCTCGTTGAAGAAGAACTAAATAAGGTCCAAGAAGCACAATCCGCGCCAAGCTATTTGCAAGACGGCGTCAAAGCAGTGGAAGAAAAGTTGGAGCAAATCAACCCGCGTTGTAGTTCGAGCGGCCCTTCTTGGTCCTATTTATTTCAATATGAAGAAGCAGCCTGGTGAGGCTTTCAATTGCAAATCCATATATTCATCCATCAGTTCCGATTGCTATTGCTAATGAAAGGGCTAACGCGCCAATAGCTTCAACCGGGCATTAGCATTAATAATGAATGTGCTATGCGAAAGAACGCAGCTTGAAAAGGCGGTAAGATCAGAGGAGGCAGGCTGATGTACTTGACACGAAGGGACAGCCAGAGGTTCACAGCAAATCCTTTCAGAAAATGGCAGAGAAAGAAGTGAAAGAGACAATAGCTTGTGGAAATTCATAAAAAAAAGAGATCTTTTTCAGGCAATCAAGAAAGCTTAATATCAATTTCACTTGTAGATTGGATTATCAGAAAGATTGAAAAAGACGAAAAGGTTATTTCCATTTCGATAGCTAGAAGTGGACGACTTAGCTTGACGGCGGGACTACCTATCGCGAGAAGGGGCTAGAGCGAAAGCGGTTGTTCCTGGAAGGGGAGAATGCTAAGAGTGAAGATGAGGATGAAAGACCGAACGATAAGTAGTGTCCGTGTCTCTTCTGTTCCACTCCTTGATGATCTCTTTGAATGTGGTATGGTAAGTACGGTTCTGCTCTTGATTCTAAGTGGGGCTTCTCGCTTCAATGGGATAATTGTTTGTTTATGGGTCATGCCATCGATTGCCCCAATCGTCTACTAAGTGGTTCTTTCTGACCATAGCTTGCCCTCATTCGTGCTACATCGACAGTGAAATGGCTTAATGGCAGGTGGTAGCGAACACTGCAACTGACTAGTGATTGCCCCAAATAGAGAAGGGTGGCTCGGCTCATACTCTTTCCTTCCCATGCTTTGATTGTAGTTCGTCACGGGACTT